ATGAATAAGGCTATTTATTAAATTATTCAGTTAGTAGGTTATTCGATATACTTAGTATATTAGTTAGTATAAATAAAGTATAAGAATATTAAATAATATTCGATCGAATATACGAATTCGAATTTTTAGAAGATTATTTATAATTATAATATAAGATGTCCCTATTTTATAACAACGTAACAATTAATAATAATATGACAATTCTAAATTTACCCTCTATTTTTGTCCCCTTAGTGGGCCTAGTAATTCCAGCATTTGCAATGGCCTCTTTATTTCTTCATGTACAAAAAAACAAGATTGTTTAAATTCGCCGGGACAAAATATCATTCATTGTTTTAATAAGTAATTAGACTTGTATTATAACACAAATACAAATAATATAAGTTAAAATTAGTGAAATAGGGTAGAATATGTGACTTCCCACGAACATAAATGAACGAACGCTAACGAATTCTAGCTATTTTCAACTCAACTAGATACGAAGTTATTAAATAAATGGGGGGTGAGGTCATATGGTTATATGTAAATATCTAGAATAAGATGAGATGCCATTTTTGTGAAGGTTCATATAATAAAAGTGCTAGTTGATGAGCGTTACTTCGTAAACAAAAATAGGAAAGTCAAATTGGGATTATTCTATCAATCAATTCCAATAAAATGCAACTCAATCTAGTATGAATTGGCGATCAGACCGTATATGGATAGAACTTATAACAGGCTCCCGAAAAATAATTAATTTCTACTGGGCCTTTATCCTTTTTTTAGGTTCGTTAGGATTCTTAGTGGTTGGAATTTGTAGTTATCTAGATAGTAATTTTAGATCTTTATTTCCATATCAACAAATCCTTTTTTTTCCACAAGGAATCGTGGTGTCCTTCTATGGGATAGCAGGTCTCTTTATTAGTTCCTATTTGTGGTGCATAATTTCGTGGAATATAGGTAGTGGTTATGATAGATTCGATAGAAAAGAAGGAACAGTTTGTATTTTTCGTTGGGGATTTCCCGGAAAAAATCGTCGTATCTTTCTCCGATTCCTTATGGAGGATATTCAGGCCATACGAATCGAAGTTAAAGAAGGTATTTCTACTCGTATTGTCTTTTTCCTTTATATGGAAATCAGGGGACAGGGGTCTATTCCATTAATTCATATTGATGAGAATTTGACTCCACGAGAAATTGAACAAAAAGTCGCGGAATTGGCCTATTTCTTGCGTGTACCAATTGAAATGAAATGAAGAATTGTTATTTTTTTTTCTTATTTCGTCTTCATTTGTTGAGAGGGACTTTGATTCTATTTCTGTATTATTTATAGATTAAAAGCCTAACAAAAACAAAAAACTTTGTACGTAATAGAATCACAATATTCGCGCGTGTAGAGTCGTGAGGTGGATTCCTTAACAATTCATTAAATGAAAAAATGAAAAAAAATAAAGTCTTTATTCGCATTCTATCTCTTATATCTTTAGTATTTTTAGTATTTTTTACCTGGTGGAGCTCTCTCTCATTTAAAAAAAGTATGGAATCATGGTCTATTAATTGGTGGAATAAGAGACAATCTGAAACCCTGTTGAATGATATTCAAAAAAATGGTATTCTAGAAAAATTCATAGAATTAGAGAGACTACTCCTGTTGGACGAAATGATAAATGAATCTTCAGAAATACATATACAAAAGCTTAATATAGGAATCCACAAAGAAACGGTTCAATTAATCAAGATGTATAACCAAGACCATATGAATACGATTTTGAACTTCTCAATAAACATAATGTCTTTCATTATTCTAAGTGTTTCTTCTATTCTGGGTAATGACGAGCTTGTTATTCTTAACTCTCGGGTTCAGGAATTATTATATAATTTAAACGATACAATAAAAGCTTTTTCCATTCTTTTAGTAACTGATTTATGTATCGGATTCCATTCGCCCCACGGTTGGGAACTAATGATTGACTCTATCTACAACGATTTTGGATTTGATCATAACGATCAAATTATATCTGTTCTTTCTTCCACTTTTCCAGTTATTATAGATACAATTTTGAAATATGGTATCTTCCATTATTTAAATCGTATATCCCCGGCACTTGTATTGATTTATCACTCAATGGCTGAATGAAAAATGATTTAAGTTTGTCCATAAATAAAGCATTCCAAATCCTGTCTTTCTATTTGTTTTATATTTACACCGATTCAAGAGATTATTCCTATATTCCAATAATAATTTTCCAGTCAATAGCAGAAGCAGAATCATAGATAGGGAATTATTCAAGTGACCTACCTACTTTATTGTATAAATTGTCGGTATCAAATCAACTATTGGACCATGCAAATGAGAAATACCCGTTCTTGGATAAAGGAAAAAAAGATTCGATACATTTACTTATTGCCCATAATATATATAATAACTCAGGCATCCATTTCAAATGCATATCCCATTTTTGCGCAACAAGTTTATGAAAATCCACGAGAGGCAACTGGTCGTATTGTATGTGCCAATTGT